TATGTAGAATAGTATATAGAATAATGTATAGATTTATACATTATACTTAGAATTATAAAAAATTGGATTATCAAAATAAATTTTCTAAGTAATTAGAAATTCGAAAGAAATATCAAATTCCTAAATGAATGTCGAATTCTAAATTAATAAATAAATGGATTTTTGATTTTAGTTTTGTTATTATAGGGTCGGGGTCTGTTCGCCCTAAGGAAAAAAAGAAAAAAAAAAAGAATCGAACGTTCGAGTATTCCAAATTATATCAAAAAATGATAGAAGAGGGGGCATATAAAATAGATATATATGTAGTATATATCTGTGTATATTGAATTGCGAATACAGAGATAATAGAATCATTTCTGATTCGACCAAATCTGGGTATCTGATATAGATGAAAGAAAATCAATCAAACAAATAGAAGGAAACTTTTTTCAATATGGGAATAGGTATCTAATAAATTAAACAGTTCTGGCATAATATAAATGAAAAAAAAAATATACTAATGAGATTCCAATCTCAAAGAAAAAGGGGGGATATGGCGAAATTGGTAGACGCTACGGACTTAATTGGATTGAGCCTTGGTATGGAAACTTACCAAGTGAAAACTTTCAAATTCAGAGAAACCCAGGAATTCATAATGGGCAATCCTGAGCCAAATCCTGCTTTCCGAAAACAAAGAAAAGTTCAGAAAGCGAGAATAAAAAAAGGATAGGTGCAGAGACTCAATGGAAGATGTTCTAACAAATGGAGTTGACGACATTTCCTTTCATAGTAAGAAAGGAATCCGTCTATCAAAATTCCGGAAAGGATCAAGGAATTTCACTGGATTGATTAATGAAGACTCCAAACTTCTATTTGTAAATTTTCTATCATAAATCAGAAATGAAAGATGTGAATAAAATCAATTACAAGTTGAAGAAAAAATGGAATATTCATTGATCAAATCATTCACTCCATCATAGTCTGATAGTTCTTTTGAAGAACTGATTAATCAGACGAGAATAAAGATAGAGTCCCATTCTACATGTCAATACCGACACCAATGAAATTTTTAGTAAGAGGAAAATCCGTCGACTTTAGAAATCGTGAGGGTTCAAGTCCCTCTATCCCCAAAAGCCCATTTAATTCTCTAATTATTTATCCTATACCTTCTTTTTAAAATTCGTTATGCGTCTTATTCAGTCTATTCTTTCCCAGAAGGATCTGAGTGGAATTTTGCTTTTTCTTATCATATTATCATAATCACAAGTCTGGTTGAAATTTGTAGTTGAATATATATGACACATGTAGAGTTTTGTTTATATATGATAAACGTATAAATGAACATCTTATCTTTGAGTAAGGGATCCTCATATGAAAAATTAACAATACATAATTATTACTACTACTGAAATTGACAAAGTTTTATTTTTTTCGTCTTTTTTTTTAGTTGACATAGACTCAAGTAATTTCATAAAATGAGGATGATGCGTCAAGAATGGTCGGGATAGCTCAGTTGGTAGAGCAGAGGACTGAAAATCCTCGTGTCACCAGTTCAAATCTGGTTCCCGGCACATGATTCATTTGTATAAGTATCTATTCCCAAAATTCATTAAAATAAAATGAATATGGGAATAGATACTTATTTATTAGTGGTCTAGATCATCATACATATTTATTTGGGTGTCCGGAGCTCTTTCGAGATGAATAAAGAATAGATCGATATTCTATGTATATAAACTCTGTAAATGACTGATTCGATTTTGTTTCGCTTTTTTCTGCGCTTCAAAAAGAATGTTCATATTTCAATAATATTCAAACAAATGGTTAAATTAGTTGGTTGAAAGACCAAAAAGTTTAATCTAGGGGAGTTCAGAGGTGGGAATAGTCAAAATTCATCTCAGATACATTACAAATAGAATCCGGCCCATTTCTTAGTATTTTCTTTGGTATTTCTATTTTCTTGATTTCTTTGATCGTACTTTTTTTCGTAACCAGATAGAAAATTGATGTTGATGTGCATCTTACATAGTTAATGATGCAGAACTTTTTCATTTCATCCTATTGGCTTGACTCATCCGAAATAAGTATCGTTCAATTTTTAGGATCTCAATGAATCCTGTCTTATTTATGAATTTTGTTATATATCCTACCCATAATAAGAATAAGAGAGGAATGAGACCTCAATTATTCTGTCTGGTTTAACTTCAATTACTTTGTCTAATCTATAAGAGAATGTACAAATATTCAAGGAATGTCTGGGGTTGTAGAAGTGCGGATTACTTTTTTATTTTTATAATTTAGTGAGCATCTTGTATTTCATAAAAATTGGGGGCTATATAATCTTTACGCAAAGGCCATCCTATCCAACTTTCGGGCATTAAAATACGTTTAAGACGCGGATGATTATCATAAGAGATTCCTAACATATCATAAGATTCCCTTTCTTGAAAATCCGCACTTTTCCAAACCCAGAAAATAGAAGGAATTCTGGGATTTTTCCTTGGGGCAAAGACTTTTATGC